CAACGCAATACGCAATGTCTGGGCGTCTCGTATAAGCCTATTTTGGAACAGAATAAATACAAAATGGGGTATATATGATTTAGAGTAGTAATCAAAAAAATTCTGATATTGTATTGTAGAATTCGATTGTAAAAAGGGTACAAATCCTTTTTTAAAGAATATTTTTTCCTAATATTTCTGTTTGGCCCATTTATGCCATACTCCCTTTCTATTTGTTCAGAGTCAATCACACTCTTTTTTATGATTCATACATAATTTAAATAAGAGTTGTTCTGTTATCTGGTTCCGATTCAAAAAAAAAAGTTTGACGGAACTATTCCTATTTCTTTCATTTTTTTTTCAATTCAACGATCGATCAAAATTTGCATTAATTGCACGCAATTGGATCTCCAACATGGATCTCATTTATATGATATGTAAAGATTCCAATAAATTCATTTGTATTTATACTTGCATTAATATTAATCCGGGATAATGATAATCAAAAAGGAAACCCATAAATTTACAAAAAATATTTTTCAAAAATCGGTTAGGGGTGGGTCCAACTAGGTATACGTAATTTATTTAATGGTTATTAGTTATTTAAATTTAATCGGGTTGCCTATAAGAGGCGCATTTTTGGTTTACGTTATGGAAGAAAGCCATGTATATGTGATAGTAGATATTTACTAGTTATATTATATATGACCTATTCATATATCATATTTACTTTGCTACTCTACCGTGAATTTAGATAGGAATTACAATAGAAGCCCTCTCGGTTCGTCTGGGCCAATTGAATAAACAGATGAAATCAAGCATATAGAAGATAAAAACTACAGAATTGAACGAATGGGTCGGAACAAATAAATAATGAAATGGAAGAGCTAGGTCCTTATGGATTGGTTGTGTGGATCGATTATGGGTTTATAAAGACTCTGTGGATAGGAACTAAAAACCTGAGATCGAAGCAGTTCTTCTCATTCAAAAATCTCATTACTAAAAATTTTAAGTTCATAGTTATTTCGACTGGATGGATCTTAGTAATGGAATAATAAGTCATAATTCATTGGTTGCTTGTATCATTAACCATTTCTTTATTTTTATGCGAGGAGCTTACCATGAATCCACTGATTTCTGCTGCTTCCGTTATTGCTGCTGGATTGGCTGTAGGGCTGGCTTCGATTGGACCCGGAGTTGGGCAAGGTACTGCCGCAGGTCAAGCCGTAGAAGGTATTGCGAGACAACCAGAGGCAGAGGGTAAAATACGAGGTACTTTATTGCTTAGTCTGGCTTTTATGGAAGCTTTAACAATTTATGGATTGGTCGTGGCATTAGCACTTTTATTTGCAAATCCTTTTGTTTAATCCTCAAATTTTAAAGTCTTTGTTTTGTCTTTCTTATTTTTTACCTTGAATTTGCCACTTGATTTTTCGAATTATATGAAGATTTCACTCCTACAATAACTTTCACTTATTCTGAGATAAGATAATACCCTGTGGGAAGGACTAATTTGAGGATCAGGAATTAGTGGATCCGCTCGTTTTTTTCCTTCCCGTTCTCAGTCTAAAGGAACCCCCCTTTTTTTTTTAGGAAGCGTTGGAACAAACGAGATATATCGCAATTGATATGATCTCTGGGGTGAGGGACCTAATTTTATTATAATTTATTTGAGTCTTTTTTTTTGGGGGGGCTTACGTTGATTAAAATAGAAAAAAAAAAAAAAAGAATTTAATAAATTGAGAAATTCAAAAAATTAATCAAATAAAATAGGGCGAAGTAATACAAAAAGAAGTCTGTTTAGTCCTATTTATAAGAGGAGATCCTATGAAAAATGTAACCGATTCTTTCGTTTCCTTGGGTCACTGGCCATCCGCCGGGAGTTTCGGATTTAATACCGATATTTTAGCAACAAATCCAATAAATCTAAGTGTAGTCCTTGGTGTATTGCTTTTTTTTGGAAAGGGAGTGTGTGCGAGTTGTTTATTTCAAGAATAAGCTGGATCTAACCAGCTGCACTTTAGTTATTCTTTATATTATAACTAGATACAAAATAACTAGATAACTAGCAAAGAAAGGTGCACGATCTCGCGAATTACTTCTGAATAAATTCAGAAATCATATGTACGAACCACAGCATTTCGTGATTCATTGGTAAATAAACTTTGATTCTCTATCAACCAATAATATGGGACCCTAAACATGGTTAAAGCAAAATTGTTTGAAGTCCGGGCGCAACATTGGTACTCTTTCTACCACTATGATAGTATGGAGATGGTTTCAAAATGAATAGTTGCATTTTATTCGATATAGAACACTCATATTGATAAACTGATTGGAACCTTTTATTGGAAAAATGGGAATCTCCTATTTATTTTTTTATCCAATGCGTAATCGACGACCTATGTATAACGTACATGGATTTTTTGGATTTAAAGAAAAAAAAAAAAGAAACAACTTTGCCGATAATTACATATTTTTTGTCTGGTCGGAAGAGTCCTCCGAATATTCTGGTCTTGGA